CGAGTCAACTTGAACAAGTATAACTTGACCCGATTTGAGGGGCGGTCCATTTTTGGCTATACATACATTTTCACAAATAAACTGTCCAAGACTAATTATTTTAGATGTCTCTGCACAATAATTGTGATGGAGAAAAGACCAATTCAAATTGAATGGATTTAAAATAATGTTACGGCATGGATCGGGATTAAAAATTTTTCCATTTTCATCCATTAAATAATATTTAAATTGAATCACTTGCAAAGTCTGTTTTAAATTGTCAAGTTGCAAATATTTAGTTACTAAGATCTGATTATGAGTTATTAAATGGTAAGATGAATAAAAATTCTCAATTGGAAGGCATGTTCCTAAAGGGCCCAATGAAGTCCTAATTGGAATTAGGGGATCTTTTTTAATTGATTCTTTTATCACACTGTGATATTTTACATCCTTGAATGGCCCCATTCGAGAACAATTGGCTGCTGACAAAATTATCAACGACTGACATTCCTTATTTCTATTCAACAACGTATGAATAGTTCCTTGAGGTTGGTTAAGAGATTGTTGAATTTTTGCCTTGGAATAGCAATAAATGGCAGAAAAGGGGTTGATATTGGTACAATCTGATCCATTATCAGAGGTCAATCCTGACCCCGACGGATCATTCCTTTTTCCGATATACGAAATAGGGGATTTCACTAAGTTGATTCTTAGGAAATGTCGAATCAAACCATTTGTCCTTATTTCAACAAAAGAAGCACGAGCTTCTTCGCAAGAAGAACTTGTTTTGTCTTGGTTCCAATTCAATACTAAACAAGTCCGAACTAATTGAATACTTGTGTCAGAAATTCCTCGAATCGGTTTGCCGTTTCCATAAAGGATATAATTGACAATTCGAAGTTGCACATTATCCCTTTCCTGCAATGGATCCGGTGGAAAAAGGGTTGCTAAATTTATACCGTCTGTTATTTCATATGTGACGACAGGTCGAACTAAAACAAAAAACCTTTTCTTACTAGGTGTAATTCGTTGGACATAGATCCAATTTTGAACTTTTTTGTATTCCTTGGAATTTCTTTTTCCTGTTCCTGGTGGTATCAAAACGCCGGTATGTCTGGATATCTTATCCGTCTCTCCAGGAAAATGGATATCTCCAGAAAAGATTTTCAGTTCAATTCGTTTTTTTTTTCTCTCCACCCGGACCAACCCACCGACTCGGCTTCTTAGATTTAAGGTGATTTGTGTATCGACCCCAACGATACTATTGTTCCGTACCATTATGGAAGAAGATCCGGGCAAGATATGCACCTCTTCAGGAATGAAAAAAAATCGATCTACTTTCATTTGGTATTTTGGCTTAAATTCCTTGACTCCTCGATACTCAATCAAATCCTCTTTTTTGATGACTGAATGCGTTTCTATAGTCCCATATTTAATAATGCCCGAACTCCTTCTTCTGTATCGAGGATCATCGAAATAAGCAAGAATACTATTTCGACGGAAAATACCATTTACGGGGATTTCAATCGAGATACCTGAACAGGGCATTAGTTCATTCTCGAGTTCTTGAATCGAGTGTAGTGGAATGATGAATTTATTTCTTCGCCTTTTTGACAATAAATCAGAATTCTCGTGGAGAATAGGCGAATATACGAGATTATACTGACCAGTACCTATGATTCGATTAAGGTCTGAATAATCAGGAATCCTATCTTCTTTTTGACCATAAAAATCCGAACTAAACAATTTCTGCCTCGCCTGATCATTGGTTACTGAGCGGTTAGAAGTATATCTTCGCTTGCCAGAAAGAGAATGCGCATTCATTTGATCCTGATCCTTGTGGATCGAAAGATAGACTAGACTGGACCTGCACGGCCCTCCTAATAATATCCATAAATGACTTGTTTTTGGTAATAGATGAACATTACCATATGTAAATTCGGGTGCATGATAGACATCGGTACTCCAGTGCATTTCTCCGTCTGAATCAGAATAAATATGTTTTCGAACCTTCTCTTTAAAATTCAAAGTGGATATTCCTGCGCGAATCTCAGCAATTACTTGTTCTGATTCTACATATTGATCGTTTTGAACTAAAAGCAAGCTTTTGGGTGGAATATTCACATTATGTAGAATATCTTCACTCTCAATAGTTACATACAAGTCTATAGAACATAGAAAGGCGGGATGCCCATGACGTGTACGTGTCGGATGAACCAAGCCCTCATTGAATTTTATTTTTCCATTAGATGGGGCTCGCACATGTTCTGCAGTACCCCCCGTGAATACTCCTCCGGTATGAAAAGTTCTTAATGTTAATTGAGTCCCCGGTTCTCCAATCGATTGACCTGCAATAATACCTACAGCTTCTCCCAATTCAACCAGGTCGCCATGAGTAGGACTACGGCCATAACATAATCGACAAATCCAAGATGTACTCCTACAAGTAAAGGGAGTTCGAATAGAGATTGGTTGTGCCCGAAAGGTTATGAAGCGATTTACAAGTCCAATGCCAACGGCT